AGTTTTTTTCTTCCATAACGTAAACCACCTGCCCCTTTATTTATTCTATAAAATAGATTTTGAAACCATTCTTCGAATAAGGACTGATATTTATAAACATACTGATACTTATAAACATTACATACATATACATATATCTAGTAGGACCGACCCCACAACCCTTCTTTCTCTTTCAAATTCTGCAATATCCATCTATATTTCTTCATATATCATAATCATATATACATATTTGTATCTATATTACTATATTATTTTAGTATATTATTTTTTTTTTTTGTTTTGTAATTTTTATTTGTTTCTATTTGCACATTCTCTTCTCCAACCAAATTCAAATGGATTGTATTGCACCCCGCATTGCTTAAATTGGGATAAAAGACTATTTCGAAAATTAGTCAATGATGACCCTCCATGGATTCACCTATATAAGCCGCAGCCAAAGTTGCAAAAATCAGAGCTTGAATACCACTTGTAAATAGTCCAAGAAACATGACAGGTATAGGAACTACTAAAGGTACTAAAGAAACAAGAACAACAACTACTAATTCATCGGCCAATATATTTCCGAAAAGGCGAAAACTAAGAGATAAAGGTTTTGTGAAATCTTCTAGGATGTTAATTGGTAAAAGTATTGGAGTTGGTTGAATGTATTTCCCAAAATATCCCAATCCTTTTTTACTAAGACCCGCATAGAAATATGCCAATGACGTGGGTAAAGCTAAAGCAACAGTAGTATTTATATCATTCGTGGGCGCAGCTAACTCCCCATGAGGTAACTTTATGATTTTCCAAGGTAAAAGAGCACCTGACCAGTTAGAAACAAAAATAAATAGGAACATCGTTCCAATAAAAGGAACCCAAGGACCATACTCTTCTCCAATCTGGGTTTTGCTCAAGTCTCGAATAAATTCAAGGACATATTCGAAGAAATTTTGACCGTCGGTCGGAATGGTTTGTGGATTCCGAACAGCTATGATGACTGAACCTAATAAGATAGCAATTACAACCCAAGAAGTGATAAGTACTTGAGCATGAATTTGTAAACCTCCTATTTGCCAATATAAATGTTGGCCTACTTCTACACCTGATATATCGTATAACCCTTTCAGTGTTTTAATGGAACATGGTATAACATTCATATTCTCCTCTAAGAGAAATCAAATTTCAAAAAAAGAATTATTTTGATTCAACCATCTCTTTCTCAATTAATCTCCGTTCATTCATGAATCGCAGTTATGAATCGTATATTTAGGATACTAAGAAATCACATAAAAAAGTCCCAATCATTTTCTCTTTTTTTTTTATTCAAAACATAGTTTAAAATCCAAAAAATGCAAATCAAACGAGTAACCAATCAAAGAAATATATGGAGTTCTACAAAAACAAACTAATCTTCTTCTTTTCTTAATTATTAATTATAAGATAATCAAATCAAGGATTTTTTATATAGCTAGAACGGCCCTCAAAAATTGCAGATACTAATTTGATAAGAATCAATCGAATCGAAGCTATAGCATCATCGTTGGCCGGAATAGAAATATCTGCAAGATTTGGGTCACAATTTGTATCGATTAAACAAATCGTCGGAATACCCAAAATGCCACATTCTCGAAGAGCCGTATATTCTTCTTGCTGATCAAGAATAATTACAATATCGGGTAATCTCGTCATATATTTGATCCCACCCAAATATGTTTGCAAGATAGATAACTTTCTCTTCAACATTGCTGCATCTCTTTTGGGGAGACGGTTGAGTTTCCTCATCTTTTGTTCTGCTCTTAAGTCCCTGAACTTCTGGAGTCTCGTTTCTGTAGTAAACCAATTTGTTAACATACCATCAAGCCATTTTTTATTAACATAATGACATCGAGCCCTTATTGCCGCTGATGCTACTAAATCCGCTGCTTTATTTTTTGTGCCAACTATTAAAAAGTTTTTTCCCCTACTTGCTGCATCAAAAACTAAATCGCAGGCTTCTGATAAAAAACGAGCAGTTCTAGTAAGATTTGTAATATGAATACCTTTACGCTTTGCAGAGATGTAAGGAGCCATTCTAGGATTCCATTTCTGAGTACCATGGCCAAAATGAATTCCTGCTTCCATCATCTCTTCCAAATTGATGTTCCAATATTGTCTTCCCATTTTTAACACACTTTACTCTTTTTTTTTAGAGATTCAGTACCCTGACTGAAAAAAATAATTGTTCCGACGGAATCTTCTACCAAAATTCACTATTGATCTACGACCCAAACCATGAATTTGTTTTCATTCTTGATTTCTTATTTCAGCGATTACCAAATCCATAACATAATCGGGTCAGAGAAAAAGAATGAACTTCTTATTAGGAATTACTAAATTACGTAATTTATTGGTCTAATGTCTGCTGGAAATTATTTGGTCCACAAAAACTAAATAATTCTCTATGGTGTAACAAAATATTTCTCATTTTCAACTCGAATAGATTCTTCCTTTTGATTTCAAAATGAAAATGAATATTTTTGTCTTGCTTTGAAGGATGTACTAATTTTTGGAATCCAGTCCCAACCGGTATAATCCCCCCCAGAACAACGTTCTCTTTCAAGCCTTTCAACCAATCAATACGACCTCGTAGAGCAGCTTTTGCTAAAACTCGAGCAGTTTCTTGAAAACTCGCTTCGGATATGAAACTTTGAGTATTCAGCGATGACTTCGTTATTCCCATTAAAATTGCTCGATAACAGATTGCTTCGTCCAAAACACACCCTGCGCGCTTCGCGCGCAACAATCCAATAAATTCCCCAGGTGAAAAAGCATTAGACATTCCATCCTCTGAAACCAACACTTTTGAGGTTACTTGACGTACAACAATCTCTATATGTTTATTATGGATCTGTACCCCCTGGGATCGATAAACCTTTTGAATCTTATTAACCAAAGATATACGACTTTGGGCTATGCTTAGTTCAGCTCCAATCAAGAATCTCCAAGGAATGTCAAGAATTCTTCGGATACGTTCGTTCCAACCTTCAACTATCCTTTCGAGGTTCATCGATATTGAATTTATTGAACGAACTTCTAAGATTTGTTCCACTTTTGGAAGACCTTGCGTTATGTCACCAGATCTCGATTTTTCGTAAATAAATGTAACTAATGTATCTCCTTCGTAAAGGGTTTTCCCATAATGGCCATGAACAGTTGCTCCTGGAGTGGCCAAATAGAGCTTAGCTGATCTTATAACTAAAGAGTCAACATGAACAATGAAAATTTGACCTGATTTTTTTATTCGTGATCCGTATTTCAATAGACATACATTTTCACAAATAAATTGTCCAAGGATAATTATTGTCCATGGCTCTTCAAAATAATAGTGATGGTCAAAATAATAGTGATGGAGAAAACACCAGTTCAAACGGAATGAATTCCAAATGATGTTACTACATGGATTAGGATTAAAAATATTCCAATTTTCATCTAGAAAACAGTATTGAAATTTAAGTGCTTGAAGTACTTGGAAAGTCTTTTGAAAATTTTCAAGTAACAAATATTTCTTCAAAAAAACTTGATTATAAGTTATTAAAGTTATTAATATTAAATAGTAAAATGAACAAAAATTCGCTATTTTAGGCACTATTGTGCCTAAGGGACCCCAAAAATACCTAATTGTAATCATGGTATTTTTTGTCACATTATTATATATCGAAGTATTAAAAGGTCTCATTCGAGAACAATTGGATGATGACAAAATCTTTAAGGATTGGCATTCCTTATTTCGATTCAACAACGTATCAAGAGTTACCTGATGCTGGGGAAATAATTGAATCTTCTCCGTAAAATTAAAAGGATTGGTATTGATACGATCTAATCTATTATCGGAAATCAATCCTGAACCTGCCATATCATACCTTTTTACAGTATACGAAATATTGGACTTTACTAACTCAACTCTGATGAAATCACGAAGTAGATCATTTGTCCTTATTTCAACAAAAGAAGTATGAACCCCTTTTTCTTGTATAGAAACATTTTTTTCTTGGTCCCAATTCAATACTAAGCAAGTCCGAACTAATTGAATACTTGTGTGAGAAATTCTTCGAATTGACTTGCCATTTGCATAAAGTATATAATTGACAATTCGAAGTTGGACATTATCCTTTTCCTGCAAGAGATCCTCGGAGAAAAGTGTTGCTAAATTTATCCCATCAGCTATTTCATATGTGATTACGGGACGAACCAAAACAAAATATTTTTTTTTTGTAGGTGTGATCCGTTGGACATAGATCCAATTTTTCAATTTTTTTGATCCCTTATCATTTTTTTTTTCCATTCCTGGTGGAATCAAAATGCCGCTGTGCCTAGATATTTTATCTGTCTCTCCAGGAAAATGAATATCTCCAGAAAAAATTTTCAGTTCAATACTCTTTTTTTTTCTCTCCACTCGGACTAATCCACCTACTCGGCTTCTTGTATTTATATTTAAAGCAAGTCGTGTATCTACTCCAACGATACTATTGTTACGGACCATTATGAACGAAGATACGGGTAAAATATGCACCTCCTCGGGAATGAAAAAAAACCGATCTACTCTCATTTGCATTTGGTATTTCGGCCTAAATTCTTTTGTTACTCGATACTCAATCAAATCCTCTTTTTTTACGATTGAATCTACTTCGAGGATCCCATATTTAATAATTCCTGAACTGCTTCTTCTATATCGTGGATCATCAAAAAAAGCAAGAATACTATTTCTACGTAAAATACCATTTCTAGGTATTTTAATCGAAATACCAAGCCAAGGTATTAATTCTTTTTCTCGTTCTTGATCAGATTGTAAGGGAATGACAAATCTATTTCTTCGCTTTTTTGCTAAGGAAGCATTGGAATTATCTTGACGAATAGAAGGATCTATGAGATTCCAATGACCATTAGGTAAGATTCGATAAGGTTTTGAATAGTTAAAAATTTCCATTTCCCTATTTTTTTTACCAAAAGTATCCAACAATTTATGTCTTACTTGATCATTATCATTCGTCAGTGAGAGATCAAAGATATAGCTATCTTCGATAGAAAAAGAATGAGCATTTATTTGATCTTGATCCTTGTGGAGAGAAAAAGACATTATACTAGATTTGCGTAGACCTCCTGCTAATATCCATAAATGACTTGTTTTTGGTAATAGATGAACATTACTATATGAATATTCAGGTGCATGATAGACATCAGTACTCCAGTGCATTTCTCCTTCTGAGTCAGAAGAAATATGTTTTCGAACCCTCTCTTTCAAATGAAAGGTTAATGTTCCGGAACGAATCTCGGCAATCACTTGTTCTGATTCTACATATTGATCATTTTGAACTAAAATCAAACTTTTTGTTGGAATATTCACATTATGTAGAATATCTCGACTTTCAATAGTTATATACAAGTCCATAGAACATAGAAAAGCAGGATGCCCATGACGGGTACGAGTGGGATGAACCAAATCGTCATCAAATTTTATTTTTCCATTAGAAGGAGCTCGTACATGCTCGGCAATACCACCTGTAAATACTCCGCCAGTATGAAAAGTTCTTAATGTTAGTTGAGTCCCCGGTTCCCCAATTGATTGACCCGCAACAATGCCTACGGCTTCTCCCAACTCAACTAGGTTACCATGAGTGGAACTACGACCATAACATAATTGACAGATCCAAGATGTACTCCTGCAAGTAAAAGGGGTTCGAATATATATTCGATGTGCTCGAAAGGTTATGAATCGATTGACAAGTCCAATTCCAATATCTTGATTTCGAGTGGCAATGCATCGTAGACCGATATATATATCGTCTGCTAATACACGACCAATTAGTATTTGGACAAAATTCTTTTCCGTCATCTTATTTCGAGGACTCACAGAAATACCTTGGATAGTACCACAATCTGTTCTACGTACAAGAATGTGTTGAACTACTTCAACAAGTCTACGGGTGAGGTATCCAGCATCTGATGTTCGTACAGCAGTATCTACAACTCCTTTGCGGGCTCCGTAGCAAGAAATTATGTATTCTGTCAAAGAAAGTCCTTCGCGTAAATTGCTTTGAATGGGTAAATCAATCATTTGTCCTTGAGGATCCGACATTAATCCTCTCATACCTATTAATTGGTGTACTTGAGATGCATTTCCTCTAGCTCCCGAAAAGGACATTAGATGGACTGGATTAAAGGGATCAGTCATTCGAAAATTAGGATTCATTTCTTGTCTCAAATATTCACTTGTAGCATACCAGATCTCAATGGATTGACGTAATTTTTCTACCGCGTGTACATTCCCATAATGATGGTTTTTCTCTAAAAGAAAACTTTGTTGTTCAGCGTCTTGAACTAACCATACCTTAGAAGGTATTGTTAAAAGATCATCAATTCCTAATGAAACAGATGTAGCAGTGGCTTGCTGGAAACCCAAAGTCTTCACTTGATCCAGAATATGTGATGTATATGCCATTCCGAAATGATCTATGAATCTGCTAATAAGTCGTTTCAGAGCAGTTCTATCTATCGCCTTATTGTGAAAGACCAGATCAGCCCGTTCTGCCATAAGGACCTCCCTATATTTTCTGAGTCAGATTCAACAATGGGTCTGAGTCAGTGATTCAAAAACTTCCTTTCCTCAGTCTTGATTCACACAGAAACTAAGAAATTAGTTTAGCGATGTCCATACTTGCCTTGCGAGAATTCGGGTCTACCCAATTTCACTAGTATTCTAATTTCTTAGTTTAGATAGCGTATGAGTTATAGTTATATAGTTAATTTAATGTATTATATAATGTATGAGTAAGTCATGAGTAAGTCTGACAAAATCCCTGTATGGCTTCTTCTATTTCTCGAAAAAAAGAAAGATGGCCAACAGTAGTTCGAATGTATATACAACGAATTTCTCTTTTTACACTTCCTACTATTTGATAGTACTTATAAACCTCATTATAATTACCAAAAGATTCATATTGAACTTCGATGGGAACTTCTCTTGAGCCAACGACGCGTTGATCTAGTCTCCACCGGAGCCAAAAAGGACTGTCTAAATGGATTCGTTTCTGACGATAAGCTCGAAGTACATCATAAGAACTAGAAAAATACGGCTCCTTTGTATACTTACAGTCATTATTGTCAACAGGTTCCTTTTGATAGTTTCTGTAATTATATTGATTATATCTATTTGCACAAATACCTCGGGAATTCCCGATCGTTAATACATAGAGTCCAATAAGCATATCTTGAGTTGGTAGGGAAACAGGATCCCCAATAGCTGGAGACAAGAGATTCATATGAGAAAACATAAGTAAACGAGCTTCTGTTTGAGCTTCCAAAGATAAAGGTAGGTGAACAGCCATTTGATCCCCATCAAAGTCTGCGTTAAAGCCCTTACAAACTAATGGGTGTAAATAAATAGCACGTCCCTCTACTAAAATGGGTTGGAACGCCTGTATGCCTAATCTATGCAGGGTCGGTGCTCTATTCAACAATACAGGATGCCCCTGCATAACTTCTTGAAGTATTTCCCATACAATGGGTTCTTTTTCCCGAATTTTGCTTTTAGCAATCCCTATGTTAGAAACAACATGTTGTTTGATTAGACCTCGAATTAGAAATGTTTGGAAAAGCTCTATTGCTATTTCTCGAGGTAATCCACATTGATGTAATGAAAGCGAAGGACCCACAACAATTACGGAACGTCCCGAATAATCGACCCGTTTACCAAGCATAGTCTCACGAAATCTTCCTTCTTTGCCTTCAATTACATCGGAAAATGACTTGTAAACTTTATTATGCCCATCTCGCATGGGTTGTCCACGAATCCCATTATCAAGAAGTGTATCCACGGCCTCCTGTACCAATTTCTCCTGACACATTACTAATTCCCCTGGTGTAGATTTACTTGTTGCTAATAAATCGGTAAGAGTATTGTTCCGATAGATGACTCTTCGATAGAGTTCATTAATATCCGAACTCATTAATTTACCCCCATCTATCTGAATGATTGGTCTCAACTCAGGAGGAAGAACTGGTAACAGGCATAAAACCATCTGTTCTGGGTCTACATTTGTTCGAGTAAAATGTTTAGCTAATTCTATGCGTTTAACCAAAAAATCCTTTCTTCTTCTAATTTTTTTATCTTCCCATTCATTTCCAGCGGATTCTTCGTCTCCTAATTCCTTCCATTCTACCAAAGAATTATCTGTAATAATTCGCAAATCCAAATTGGCTAGTTGTTCTCTGATAGCACCTGCACCCGTAGAAATTTCTCGGTTTCGAAATGTCTCGAAACCTTGAGTAGTAAAAAAAAGTGGGATGCTGTATTTCCAGGATTGGATTTCATATTCGAATGAACCTCGTAATCGTAAGAAAGTAGGTTTTTTAGCTATGGACCTAGCAAAATAAAAATCGAGATAGGTTCCTCCTATAGGATTAAATCCCCCCCCCTCACAATCGGACATGAGGGTTTCCTCTCATCCGGCTTAAGTAGTTACACCAAATAAGGAAAGAAAGGAGGTTCTTCTTTTTAAACTTTGTTCGAAAGACCCTACAAAACAAAAAGCTACTCTTTACTCAAGTTTCCAGTAAGGACCAATCTTTCATTGATTCATTCTTATTTTCAACCTAACTTTTTTACTTTATTTTACGTTTAGTTATATTTAATATGTTTATTTATTTATTTTTATGTTTACGAAAGAAATGTCAAATTCTTGAGTAGTCTACTTCCCCTCAAATGAGGAATTCCCTGAAAGAAATATTTTTGGACTCGTAAAGGATTTTTTGTCTATATATTGTATTGTTCCTTTCGATCTTTTTTAGGTCCCTACTCACCTCGATGGTTATGCCATGATATGATGTCCCTTGAAGCATATCCGCGATGGAGGGGCTCCTGTAACCATCCATGCCATATTCGTTTGCCGAAATAGAATTTCTTTCTAAAAGAGGTGGAATATTTAATTTCACAAAAACGTCTTTTTTTTTTTCACGAGGTATAACTAGCTATTTTTATATTCTCTGTTACGAAATCGACCATGGATCAATTCCCCTTTCCTTCGATTTGGAAGTCTCGAATACACCCATGATTCTGAGCTTCATGCTCCTCCTCCCAAGACACATGTCAGAGCCGGGGGCATCCCAATCAGATTGAATGGGATGACAGTTTCTCAGTCTGAATCTGTAAAATGCAAATTTTGATCAAATCACACATCGCAATATACTAGGCCCTCTAATTCTCTAAGAGTCTTATCTAAAAGATTCGCAATATAACTAGGAAGCCGTTTCAAATACCACACATGAGTCACTGGACATGCGAGTTTGATGTATCCCATTTTGTACCTTCGTACCCGAGAATCAACAAATTCCACTCCACATTCTTCACAAGATTTCCATTCTTCTTTTTTAGTCCCAATCGCTCGGTAATTTCCACAAGCACAAATCCCACTTTTTATGGGTCCAGAAATTCTTTCACAAAACAATCCATCTTTCTCAGGTTTATTGGTTTTATAATGAAAAGTATAGGGTTTTGTCACTTCTCCAATTACCTCTCCATTGGGTAGAATTTTATTTGCCCAAACCCTGATTTGTTGAGGGGAAACGGGTCCAATTCGAAGTTGTTGATGTTTATACTGATCGATCATAGAATAGAAATTCTGATTCATTAAGATCAAGCTTCCTTCCTATTTATCTGGAAGTTTTTTTCAGATACAAGGAAATGATTCAGTTCCAGGGCCAAAGATCGTAGTTCTCGAACGAGCAATCGAAAAGATTCTGGAGCATCCTCTAGGTTAGGTACTGTTCCTCCAATAATTGTAGCACCTAGTGCTTCTTGACGAGCTCTAATATGATCAGATTTACAAGTAAGCATCTCTTGTAAAATATGAGCAACACCAAATCCCTCTAGAGCCCAAACTTCCATTTCTCCTACTCGTTGTCCCCCTTGTTTGGCCTTCCCTCGAAGGGGTTGTTGTGTAACAAGTGCATAATGCCCACTGGAACGCCCATGGATTTTATCATCAACTTGATGAATTAATTTCAGGATATAGGACTTTCCTATTAGAACAGGTTGTTCAAAAGGATCCCCTGTTCTTCCATCAAATATTCTGCTTTTTCCCGGGTATTCGGGTTCAAATACCCATGGATTTTTTGTTTGCTTACTGGCTTCATATAATTCAGAAAACACTAGTTTTCTTGAAGCCTCTTGCTCATATCTCTCATCAAAGGGTGCTATTCTATAATGTTTCTTTAGCAGATCCCCCGCTAACCCGAGCGAACATTCAAATATCTGCCCCACATTCATTCGTGAGGGTACTCCTAATGGGTTGAATACCATATCAACGGGTGTTCCATCTTGCAAATAGGGCATATCTTGTCTAGACAAAATCTTAGAAATTATACCTTTATTCCCATGCCTTCCAGCTACTTTATCACCCACTTTGATTTCACGCTTCTGTGAAATATATACACGAATCCTTTCTTGATTATAATTGGAACTCCCCTTCCTATGGATCCATCTCACATCAATAACTCTACCTCTTCCACCTATAGGTAGTCTTAGAGAAGTTTCTTTTGCAGTGGATACCTGAATGCCAAGTATAGCTCGTAATAATCTATCTTCTGGGGCATATGACGATTCATTTGCTGTCTGAGGTGTTAATTTACCTACTAATATATCACCTGTTTCTATCCAAGATCCCAGCATCACAATTCCATTTCTGTCTAAATTTCGGAGTAAATGAGCCTCTAAATGTGGGATCTCCTTAGTGATTCTTTCAGGACCTTGACTTGTTACATGAGTCTGAGTTTCATATTTTCGAATGTGAAAAGAAGTATAAATATCTTCATAGACCAGACGTTCGCTAATTAGTACTGCGTCTTCAAAATTGTAACCTTCCCATGGCATATAAGCTACTAATACATTTTTCCCTAAAGCGAGTTCCCCACCGGCTGTAGCCGCACCGCTCGCTATAATTTGTCCCTTTTTAATGTATTTATCCCACCGCACCTGAGTTTTTTGATGCATACAAGTATTTTTGTTGGAACGTCGATACATAACTAATGGAATGCTTAAAGTATCCCCACTACTTGATAAAATGATCTTGTGAGTATCAGTGGAAATGATTTTTCCCTTGCGTTCGACTATAGCTGGAATCCCCGAATCTAAAGCCGTTTGGCTTTCCAACCCAGTTCCAACAATGCATTTCTCGGACCGAGAAAGCGGAACTGCTTGGCGCTGCATATTCGAACTCATTAAAGCCCGATTCGCATCATTATGCTCGATAAAAGGAATGAGGGAAGCTCCAATAGAAAAATATTGGAAGGGAAAGATGCTTCTAATATGAATCTGTTCCCATGCAATAGTCAGGAATTCTTGACGATATCGAGCTGGAACAACCTGTTCTTCTTGAATACTCCGATTCAAAGCCAAAGAATTTCCTGCTGCTACCATATAATATTCATCTTTATTTGGTGATAAATAAACCATCTGTGCCTCTTTTGACCTATCAGATAATTCATAAAACGTACTATCTATAGATCCCCAACCAACCTTCACATGAATAGCTAAGGATCCAATAAGTCCAACATGGATTCCTTCGGATGTGTCAATTGGACAAATACGTCCATAGTGACTCGGGTGGATATCTCGTATCCGAAAACTAGCAGTTCGTCCCGTCAATCCTCCAGGGCCCAAATAACTCAATTTTCGCCCATGAACAATTTGTGTCAATGGATTAGTTTGATCCAAAACTTGCGATAAAGGGTGTAGGGCAAAAAACGATTCATAAGTAGTTGTTAATGAGGTTGAAGTTATCAAATTTTGAGGAGTTGGTATCAATTTATGTCTGATTGCTCCACATATAGTTCCTCGAACCGCATTTTCTAAACGAACAAGAGCCAATCCGAATTGATCCTGTAATAGATCTGCTACAGAACGAATACGTTTATTTTTCAAGTGATTCATATCATCAAGTGTACCCATTCCCAATTTCATTCCAATTAAATGATCCACAGCAGCCAATAGATCTTGTGGTAACAAAAATATATTGTTTTGGGATATATCAAGATTCAGTCTACAGTTCATATTTCGTCGGCCAATCTTTCCTAATTCACATCTTTGTTGAAAAAATCTCTTTTGTAATTCTTTGCATAAAGACTCAGAAAATATCGGATCCCCCCCCACACAAGCAAATTGTTGGTAAAACTCCAAAATAGCAGTTTCTTTTGACCCAATCTTTTTTTTCTCTTTATCATTCAGGAAAGACAAGAAAATCTCAGGGTAACAAACATTATCTAGAATTTCTCTTAGATTCGAACCCATAGCTGATGATAGAACTAAAATAGATATTTTTTGTTTCCTACTTACACGGGCCCATATCCTTGCTTTTCTATCAATTTCTAATTCCGACCTTCCACCCCAATCCGATATTATAGTACTGGTATAGATAGAAATTCCGTTATGTTCCAATTCTGAACGGTAGTAAATACCGGGACTTTGCAATATTTGGTTGATCACAATTCGGTATATTCCATTTACTATAGAGGTTCCCAAAGAATTCATTATAGGAATATTTCCAATAAAAACGATTTGTTCTTGCATATTCTTCCCGGTTTTCCAAATTAATATCGCGGGTACATATAATTCAGAAAAATATGTGAGTGATTCATATACAGCATCTGTTTCTTTTATTAGGGGTTCTACCAATTGATATGTTTCCCAAAATAATTGAAATTCAATTTCTTGATCTCTGTCTTCAATTTTTGGAAACTTATGAAATTCTTCCACCAAGCCCTGATTAATGAACCTACAAAATCCCTCAAATTGTATCTGACTAAATCCAGGTATTGTGGACATTCCCTCATTTCCATTCTGAATCATCTTATTATGAAGTTTCCTCTTTTTTGAAAAAATCCCATTATTGACTTGTCTCACTATTCATCGAACCATACCGATCGATCTAGGACTGATCAATGATGGACTGGATATTCTGTTTACTGAATCACATAAAATTTTAACCAACTCGTATATCATACGTATTAACGGAAGCAAGACAGAGAAATGTAGAGCATTCTTGACACTAGTTCGAATTTAAGCCAGGTAGAAATAGAAAGAAATGGAAAAAAACATTCCTAGAAAAAAAAATTCTGTCACTTAGACTGATGAAGTCTTTTATAAGATATCCAAATTGAGCTAATTTATACCTAATAACTAAATAACTAATTCTTTTATTATGATATTATCATGTGGGGGTGCAAAAAAAATAAAAAATAAATGAATTCAGTATTCAATCTGCTCTCTATGAATGCGATAAAACAGAATAATAAGGAACAGCATAGCGTTGTAGTAATCTTTAGAAAGTATATGCCGATATAATTATCCATATATCATATCACATTTTTTATCGTAGTTGTAATTGAACTTGGTGCAAGATAGGTCAGGTTGTATTCGATAATAGAGTCTATTTCTTATTCATATTTCATATTCAATAAATAATTCAAGCACGATGATTTTATATTGGAATATGTAATAAGAGATAAATCCGTAGTTCGGTATTCACGTAAAAATTTCTGTTCTGGAGTTTACACTGTTATGGGGTTTACATATACACATATATGTATATGATATGGTATATATGATATGGTTATAATATAAGAATAAGATTATATTAAAAGATAATATTAATATATATTAGCTATAGCTAGCCTAATTTCATTTAAATGTTATTCTAATGAATATGATATGAAAAAGGATTGGTTCTATAAATTTTTTGAGAATGATTAGTCGTAAATCAATTGGATTTTGCATCTATGAAGGAGACATAAATGGGGATACAAATTTCAGAGCTATTCACTAAATCAAATTAAGAAAAAGAAAGGAGGAAAAAATGCAAATCAAAATGAGGAGAGGAATAGAATAATAGAATAAGAATAAATAAAAGAATATAGATCCAATTCTTATCCATCTTTTAGTTTTAGGAAATTTGGCGGCATGGCCAAGTGGTAAGGCAGGGGACTGCAAATCCTTTATCCTCAGTTCGAATCTGGGTGTCGCCTGATCAACAAAAAAAAGACTATCAAAACTTCCTAATTACACTATACCTTTAAATTCAATTTAAATTCAATCAGAATGCTTGATTGGCTATTCTTATTTTCTTTTATTTCCCTTCTTTTTTCTTCTTTGAAATTATTTCCATTTCAATAGAATTTTATTGAATAAGAAATATAGGAACTTTTTACAAGTGGATTCGTGAAACTATTTCATCAATAGCCATAAGTAAGAATCCTATTTTGACTCTGCATCATTGATTCCACTATGATTATGAATCAATAATGGAATAATTACTTAATATTATGGAGATAGAAGACATAATTCACATGGACATAGTAAGTCTCGCTTGGGCTGCTTTAATGGTAGTGTTTACATTTTCTCTGTCGCTTGTAGTATGGGGGAGAAGTGGACTTTAGGGCTAGAAATAGTACTAATTGAGTACTTAACTGAATAATCTAATTTATTCAATTGTGTTGTATCAATTGTGATCATTTTGCGAAAGCTTAAAAATAAAAAGAAAGATGCCTCCGTTTCAAAAAATAATTATACTGTAGTACAAGTATTGAATAAGAACATTCAATCAAAAAAGAAAGGATTCGCATCATTTTATATTTTATTTCGAAACTTTAGACATGATAGGAAATTTCGTCCATCTGGATGGATTCTTCTTAAATATTCTCTTTTGATGAATTAGGGCTTATCAAAATAATGGATATTACAATAAGAAAACAATCCCTATCCATTACTGTATTTTATTTTTATTTTCTATTTATATTTTTATTTTCTATTTATAAATTTATAATTTATATGTATATATTATTCTAATTTTTATATTTCTAATTTGTTATATTTATAATTTGTATTTATATATTTATATTATAATTTATATATTTATATTATATTTTATTAGTTTTTTTAATTTTTACTTCATCCCGGTTCGACCCCGGTTCGACCATTGAACCTTGAACCTTTCA